GAAATCTTTTTTTTTTTTGCATAAAGACAAAAAAACCAATCTGATTATGAGTTGTGAAGTTCTAAGTTGGGCAGCAAAATAGAAAAAAATGCAGATAAGTGGAAAGATGAGAGAAAGAAAGAATAACAATATCAATGATATATGATTCCAATATGTAAGGTCGATGAGTCATCTCATAAAACGCAGTGTAATAAAGCATCACTAATGATTCATGCATAATTAATAATTAAATGAATTTGCTCATAGAACAAAAAAATCAAGAGCCTCGAGCCAATAAAGACTGAGAAATTTGACTTAATAAAAAATTTCATTAAGGGACTCCGTTGGAGAATTTAGACCTAACCATTAATCGAGAAGCAACGAGAACGATATAACCCCTGAATGCAGAAGATTCTATTGAAAATGAATCTTAATAATTCATTGGGTCGGATGGCGGAACAAACCAGGGACTTCCTCTTTTATTCTTTTATTTTGAGAGGTCATGGACTAACCCCTACAACTGAAATAGATATTGAAAGAGTAAATATTCGCCCGCGAAAGTTTTATTTTATTAAATTGATAAATTATTGATATTATCCATAAATAATTATCCATAAATAGAATACATGTTTAATTAGATATCTAAACACAATATAAGAATTTCAAATAAATTAATTAGATGAAATTTCAAAGAATCCTACGATTCAGTATATTAGTCATTAACTACATGTATATTTTGATAAAATCTTTTTTAGTCGTTTCATTCGCGAGGAGCTGGATGAGAAGAAACTCTCATGTCCAGTTCTGTAATAGAGATGGAATTGAGAAAGAACCATCAACTATAACCCCAAAAGAACAAGATTCCGTAAACAACATAGAGGAAGAATGAAAGGAATATCTTATCGAGGTAATCATATTTGTTTCGGTAGATATGCTCTTCAAGCACTTGAACCCGCTTGGATTACATCTAGACAAATCGAAGCAGGGCGCCGAGCAATGACACGAAACGTACGCCGTGGCGGAAAATTATGGGTACGTATATTTCCAGACAAACCAATTACAGTAAGACCCGCGGAAACCCGTATGGGTTCAGGAAAAGGATCCCCGGAATATTGGGTAGCTGTTGTTAAACCGGGTAGAATCCTTTATGAGATGGGTGGAGTAGCCGAAAATATAGCTCGAAAGGCTATTTCAATAGCGGCGTCCAAAATGCCTATAAGAACTCAATTCATTATTTCTGGGTAGAAATGTAGAACCAAAGGAAAGAAGTCTTGGGTATAAAAAAAACAATTGCAGGGTTTTCTTTCTTTTTTTTTTACTTCGTCCTTTGCTTTACTTTATCTTTATATTAAAAAACAGATTAAAAAATGATATGATTCAACCCCAAACCCATTTGAATGTAGCAGACAATAGCGGGGCCCGCGAATTGATGTGTATTCGAATCATAGGAGCTAGTAATCGCCGATATGCTCATATTGGTGACGTTATTGTTGCTGTGATCAAGGAAGCAGTACCAAATACGTCTCTAGAAAGATCCGAAGTGATCAGAGCTGTAATTGTACGTACTTGTAAAGAACTCAAACGCGATAACGGTATGATAATACGATATGATGACAATGCTGCAGTTGTCATTGATCAAGAAGGAAATCCAAAAGGAACGCGCATTTTTGGCGCAATTGCACGAGAGTTGAGGCAGTTAAATTTTACAAAAATAGTTTCATTAGCGCCTGAGGTATTATAATATGAGACCACAATATAATGATAGTATTTAAATAAAATGATAGTATTTAAATAAAATAGTAGATTATGTCTCATGCATATACTTTTAATAATTTTCTTTAATAATTTTTATAAAAAAAGAACATGTTGATTATATCCAAATTCGGAAACAACAATAATTTTAGTTTATCATGAGTAAAGACACTCTTGCTGACATAATAACTTCTATACGAAATGCTGACATGAATAGAAAAGGAACGGTTCGAATAGCATCTACTAACATGACCGAACACGTTGTTAAAATACTTTTACGAGAGGGTTTTCTCGAAAATGCAAGGAAACTTGTAGAAAATAACAAATCTTTTTTGGTTTTAACCCTACGACATAGAAGGAATAGGAAAGGGCCATATAGAACTCTTTTAAATTTAAAACGAATCAGTCGACCTGGTCTCCGAATCTATTCTAACTATCAACGAATTCCTAGAATTTTAGATGGGATGGGGATTGTAATTCTCTCGACTTCTCGGGGTATAATGACAGACCGAGCAGCTCGACTAGAAGGAATCGGCGGAGAAATTTTGTGCTATATATGGTAATTTTTCTGCTATCCGAATTATATCCTTAACTTTCTATTTGTGAAAAAAAAAACAAAAAAAAAGCCAAGTTGTCTAATATCACTCCTTCCTACATTAGTTGATACTTCAAGGAGGGTTTATCTGGAATAAAAGAAAAGAAAAAGAAGAAAAATAGATTCATGACGGTTTAATTACTAAAATCACTTCACAATGATATGCTCCGGGTTCATTTAGACAATCAAGCCAGATTCTAAGTTATGTTTCAGGAAAGATCCGACACTGGTTTATACATATACTACCAGGAGATAGAATCAAAATTGAAGTAAGTCGTTATGATTCAAACAGGAGGCGCATAATTTCTAGACTCCTCAACAAAGATTCGACTGGTGAGGCGGTTTTTCAACATTCCTTTCATGAGGATCCAATTCACAGTTCAAAAATTTCAAGAAACTTATTTTCTTCCAATAAGGAAAGTAGATTCTAAATTCAGTTAGTTAAGGAATAACAATTATGAAAATAAGAGCCTCCGTTCGTAAAATTTGTGAAAAATGCCGACTGATCCGTAGAAGGGGACGCATTATAGTAATTTGTCCCAACCCGCGACATAAACAAAGACAAGGATAATCTTTTGAAAAGGGACTCCCTAAAGGAACCAATGAACAAATCCAAAAAAGGATCTGTTTTGTTTTGACATGAAATGGATATATCCATATATCTCTGACTTAGATTTCTGAAATGGTAAAATATGGCAAAATCTATACTAAGAAGCGGTTTACGTAGGACTGGACGTACGGGTTCGCGTAAAAGTGCACGTCGAATATCAAAGGGCGTTATCCATGTTCAAGCAAGTTTCAACAACACCATTGTGACAGTTACAGATGTACGGGGTCGGGTTATTTCTTGGTCCTCCGCCGGTACTTGTGGATTCAGGGGTACAAGAAGAGGGACGCCTTTTGCTGCTCAAACCGCAGCAGGAAATGCTATTCGAGCAGTAGCGGATCAAGGTATGCAACGAGCAGAAGTCATGATAAAAGGTCCTGGTCTCGGGAGAGATGCAGCATTACGAGCTATTCGTCGAAGCGGTATACTTTTAAGTTTCGTAAGGGATGTAACCCCTATGCCACATAATGGCTGCAGACCCCCTAAAAAAAGGCGGGTGTAGAAATAAGCATTGAAGGGATTTCAAGAGAAATAAATGACTCAAAAAATCTGACAAATCATATTACTATGGTTCGAGAAAAAGTAAAAGTATTTACTCGGACACTACAGTGGAAATGTGTTGAATCAAGAACCGAAAGTAAGCGTCTTCATTATGGACGCTTTATTCTGTCTCCACTTATGAAAGGTCAAGCCGACACAATAGGCATTGCGATGCGAAGAGCTTTGCTTGGAGAAATCGAAGGAACATGTATTACACGCGCAAAATTTGAGAAAATCCCGCATGAATGTTCTACCATACCAGGTATTCAAGAATCAGTACATGAAATTTTAATGAATTTGAAAGAAATTGTATTGAGAAGTAATCTGTATGGAACTCGTGACGCGCTTCTTTGTGTCAAAGGTCCTGGATATGTAACTGCGCAAGACATTCTCTTACCACCTTCTGTGGAAATCGTTGATAATACGCAGCATATAGCTAACCTAGCGGAACCAATTGATTTGTGTATTGGATTACAAATCGAGAGGAATCGCGGATATAATATAAAAGCACCCAATAACTTTCAAGACAGAAGTTATCCTATAGATGCTGTATTCATGCCTGTTCGCAATGCGAATTATAGTATTCATTCTTATGGAAGCGGAAATGAAAAACAAGAGATCCTTTTCCTAGAAATATGGACAAATGGAGGTTTAACTCCTAAAGAAGCACTTCATGAAGCCTCCCGAAATTTGATTGATTTATTTATTCCCCTTCTACAGGCGGCAGAAGAAAACTTACATTTAGAGAACAATCAATACAAGGTTTCTTTACCTTATTTGACTTTTCGTGATAGGGTTTCTAAACTAAAGAAAAAAGAAATAGCAGGGAAATCGATTTTTATTGACCAACCAGAATTGTCTTCCAGGATCTATAATTGTCTCAAAAAGTCCAATATACATACATTATTCGACCTTTTGAATAAGAGCCAAGACGACCTTATGAAAATTAAACATTTTCGCATAGAAGATGTAAAACAGATAGTGGATATTCTAGAAAAGAAATAGAAAAGCATTTAACAATTGATTTACCTAAAAGAAAAATAAAATAAGTTTTAAATCAATTGAATTTAATTTAGTTCATTTTTTTTTTTCGATTTTTAAGAAAAAAAAAGGTTTGCACCTTTAGCACAATCTATATATTCGGACCAGAATTTAATTGAATATGAATAGAAGTATCTAGGGAGAATTCACTTTGACTTTGAAGTGACTACTCCCTAGATACACACGTTATGATATTTGACTTTTCTATTTTACAATTGAATCAATTTAAAAAAGACCTAAAGTTAGGGATTTATCAATGGGTAATGTTGCTCCAATACCCAAGAACAAGGCCATTGCAGTACCAATCATAAAGACGGTTGTCGCTACTGGACGGCGAAATGGATTTTGGAATTTATTAACATTTTCTAAAAAGGGTACTGTTAATAATCCCGCGGGTACCGAAACCATTAAAAGAACACCCAAAAGTTTGTTGGGTACTGTACGAAGTATTTGAAATACGGGAAAGAAATACCATTCGGGTAATAT